CAGAAAATATCATATTCGTGAAGCAGAAACATAAATGTACTCCTATGGAATAGGCTGATCGATTGAAATTGGAATTGACAATTCATCCAGAACTTCTTAGGTGAAACGAGAATTTTTTTTGATCAAATAAAACCACATAGTAAAGTCCGGGAGGATCATTTCTTTTATTGATTCGATAGGAATACGTAAACATAATCTAATGCACCGAACGATTCCATTTTCTCTCTTTTCCTTGTCCTAGATTTTCGTTTCTATAATTTATTTAATCCGTTCAGTTTCGAGGAACTTTTACATATACTCATATCTTTATATACCAAAAAGAATTCGAAACTTGGAATCTGTACTATCCTGGTTGACCCTCTCAGAAATAAAAAGAATCGAGTACTAAAGAAAGATCGCGATTTGGGATGAACAAAACTACTTGTTTGTTTTGTTACGGCAATAGCACTTAGTAAAACCAACCGAGGGTTTCGGTTTCACTACAAAGAAAAGGTTTATTTTAGGGGAAACCCACACTAACCATGAAAGATACCACAGAGGGGTAGAATCGACGGAATTATAAATGATCTAGATAAAATATTTCTAATACTAATCTAATAAAGTATAATATATATAATAGAAAGAATCACACACACATTATCGAAAATTCGACAGACCAAATCCCCCAACCAACTCAATTCATAAAATAGAGAAGAAGTCACGTTGATAGATTAAGGACCGATTTCTTTTCTCTGCATTTTCTTTGAAACAATGAATTGGGGTTCTTATTCGGACAAAAACGATTAGTCGGTGGACTTCTACAAATACAAGACCGAGAAAAGAAAAAGAATAGGTACTAGAGATGTGACTTAGGATTAAATTTTGTTTGGTCAGGATGTATGAAGTTTTTAGGCGGGATCGTGTCGTGCTTTTCACTTCATAAATTGAGTGGTTTTGGGTATACCAAAACAAAAGTGTATCAGTAACTCTTTGATTGTGGATAGGAAAAGAGGAAATAAAGTAATATGTAATTAATTCACGAAGATTAATGAAGAATGATGGATATTTTATCCTAGATTTTACAAATAGCGATTGGATCTGTTGGAATGAATTATTGTTTTTATTTTTCTGCTTCTATGTATTTACATAAGCATGTAGTAATGCTTTTATTTTTATGGACCAACTAACTGGCCAGTCTATAAACAAGTACTAATGAGGAAATGAAAAATGGACTAAACTAAAATAGAATGTATATACAAAACAAGAAAGGAATAGAATATATTAGGGCTATACGGACTCGAACCGTAGACCTTCTCGGTAAAACAGATCAAACTGATTATTATCGAAATGATTCGAACTGTTTCAAAGACCCAACATGCATTTTGTTGCATTGGGCTCTTTCATCAACTGATCGAAATATCAGTTAGTCCACCATATTTTCTCTTTACAGGAAAATAAGAAGATAATGAGATGGCTCCATGTGCTCTGATTCATTATTTGTATTCTGATCTAGGAGCAATACCAAAGTGTTTCAAAGAAGGATTACCTTGACTTAGGTCTGCCTCCGGCCTGGATCAACCTAAATGAAATATAATTTCTATCGCTCCGCTGCAACAGTCAAATATGAGACTTCATACACCTTAAAGTTCATAGGACGAAAAGAGTTTCTTTTGAGGACCTTATACTCATTATGCCTAGCATTGAATGAACTGGGTATTTACCTTATCAATTATCAAATCAATGGTGGATTTCATTTGATTGGGCACCTGAATTCGTACCCGAATCGAACCGAACCACATATTTGTCAGGCTATTGTTCTCTTGGTCCCTCGAATTTATGGAGTAAGACATCGATTTCTCTTTCTCAATAAGAGAAATTATGTTTATTGCATAATGTACTCCCTTGAAAAGCATTGGCGCACGTGTAAACGAGGTGCTCTACCTAACTGAGCTATAGCCCTTGTCCTAGATATCTTAACATATAGATAATCTCTTGTCAAGATGGGTATTCCATAATACTACACGACAGTTCTCTGATCCGTTTTTCTAACGGATTAGTATTGATTAGAAATGATATTCTACCTATAATCCCCGAAGCGACGGGTCCTTTTTTTGTGATGATAAATAACCTACTTAACTCAGTGGTTAGAGTATTGCTTTCATACGGCGGGAGTCATTGGTTCAAATCCAATAGTAGGTAAGGTAGAACTTATTAGATACCGGAATCAATGGTATCTAATAAGTTTTTCTATCCATCTTCTTTTTTTCGTTGTATCATCAGATTAGACTTGATTGTGTTCAACAGCTGGCCGAATCAAATGTGATGTATAATTATAATATTATAATTTATAATAAAGTAAAGAAGTTCATTTAGAACTTCTTTTTTTTATATATTTGTTTGTTGACTAGTAGGAAATTACATTGACAGCCTCTACCCGTGTCCTAGCGCGTCTGAGAGCTAGATTCGCCTCAATTGCTTGTCTCTTGCCCTGAGCTCTACTCAAGTTAGCTTCAGCTATGTCAAGAGCTTGTTGAGCTTCTTGCGGATCAATGTCAGTACTCATCTCCGCATCATTTCCTAAAATGGTGATCTCATTATTACTTATTCTAGCAAAACCACCCATCAAAGCCACCGTTAACCATTGGTCGTTGAGGCGTATTCTCAAAAGACCTATATCCACGGCTGTGGCAATGGGGGCGTGGTTTGGTAATACGCCAATTTGTCCACTATTAGTGGATAAAATGATTTCTTTCACTTCTGAATTCCAAATAATTCGATTAGGGGTCAGTACACAAAGATTTAAGGTCATTTCTTCAATTTGCTCTCCACTTCTAGGTTCATAGCTTTCGCGGTAGCTTCATCGATGTTACCCACCAAATAAAAGGCCTGCTCGGGAAGACTGTCTAATTCTCCGGAAAGGATCAGTTGAAACCCCCTAATTGTTTCTGTGAGACCAACATATTTCCCTGGAGAACCGGTAAATACTTCTGCCACGAAGAAGGGTTGTGATAAGAAACGCTCAATTTTTCGTGCTCTTGCTACAGTTAAACGGTCTTCTTCAGATAATTCGTCCAAACCAAGGATCGCTATAATGTCCTGAAGTTCTTTGTAACGTTGTGAAGTTTGCTTAACTCTTTGCGCAGTTTCATAATGTTCCTCGCCAACGATCCGAGGTTGTAACATAGTTGACGTTGAATCTAAAGGATCCACTGCTGGATAAATACCTTTGGCAGCTAATCCTCTTGATAGTACGGTAGTAGCATCTAAATGTGCAAATGTCGTGGCAGGAGCGGGGTCGGTCAAATCGTCCGCGGGTACATAAACCGCTTGGATCGAAGTTATAGATCCCTCTTTGGTGGAAGTAATTCTTTCTTGCAAAGTACCCATTTCTGTACTAAGGGTAGGTTGATAACCCACTGCCGAAGGCATTCTCCCTAATAGGGCGGATACTTCTGACCCTGCTTGGACAAAACGAAAGATATTGTCGATGAATAGAAGCACATCTTGTTCATTAACATCCCGGAAATATTCCGCCATGGTTAGGGCAGTCAAACCAACTCTCATACGAGCTCCCGGTGGTTCATTCATTTGACCATAGACTAGAGCTACTTTTGATTCTGCAATATTTTTTTCATTAATCACCCCGGATTCTTTCATTTCCATGTAGAGATCGTTTCCTTCACGAGTACGTTCGCCTACTCCACCAAATACGGATACCCCTCCATGAGCTTTGGCTATGTTGTTGATCAATTCCATGATAAGTACTGTTTTACCCACGCCAGCTCCCCCAAATAGTCCTATTTTTCCTCCACGGCGATAAGGAGCTAAAAGATCCACTACCTTAATCCCTGTTTCAAAGATTGATAATTTCGTATCTAACTGTATAAAGGCAGGGGCGGATCTATGAATAGGAGATGTTGTACGAGTATCTACAGGACCTAAATTATCAACAGGCTCCCCAAGAACGTTGAAAATTCGTCCGAGAGTAGCTCCGCCTACTGGAACACTTAGAGGAGCTCCCGTGTCAATCACTTCCATTCCTCTCGTCAGACCATCTGTAGCACTCATAGCTACAGCTCTAACTCGATTATTTCCTAATAATTGTTGTACCTCGCAAGTCACATTAATTTGCTGACCGACAGTATCTCGACTCTTAACTACCAAAGCGTTATAAATATTAGGCATCTTGCCCGGAGGAAAAACGACATCCAGTACTGGGCCAATAATTTGAGCGATACGCCCTAGGTTTTTTTCTTCAAGTGCGGAAACCACAGGATCAGAAGTAGTAGGATTGATTCTCATAATAAAGTGAAATATGTCGAAATTTTTTTTGGATTGGAAATAGTATATAGTACCGAATCAAAAATGTCCGATAGCAAGTTGATCGGTTAATTCAATATTCAATAAGAAATAAATGGGAGTTAGCACTCGATTTAGTTGGTACCATCCAACCAACCAAATCCAATTCAATCGTTACTAATTCAACGAGTCAATTTTCAAGTGCAACCAATTATTTTTTTTTATATATATAGGTTTCCACCCATTTTTGTCTTGTTTTATACCTTTTACCTTTCATGAATGAATTATTCCTATTTTCACATCTAGGATTTACATATACAATATATATCACTGTCAAGGGGGAATTTTTCTTACTATATTCTATTTTTAGATGCAAAAAAATAAGTGGATTCATTAGATTAGAAACTTGAAAAACAATAATTAGGTTGCGCCATATATATCAAAGAGTATACAATAATGATGTATTTGGTGAATCAAATACATGGTCTAATAACGAACCATTTTCACATTTGAATTCGTTGCTAATATCTAATATAATATTAGTTGAATATTTTTTGAAAGATTTTGTCAAAGGTTTCATTCATGCCTAACCCATATCGAGTAGACCTTGTTGTTATGAGAATTCTTAATTCATGAGTTGTAGGGAGGGACTTATGTCACCACAAACAGAGACTAAAGCAAGTGCTGGATTTAAAGCTGGTGTTAAAGATTACAGATTGACT